TTAGGATAAGTTGCTAAAACAAACGGGAGGGGAGGATCGACCCGTTCAGTATAATTCCGAAGAAAGACTGTTGGCAGCAGGTGAAGACATTTCTTTGGCCCCTTCAAAAGGAAATTCGGGCAGGGTAGAGCTCGGCAGAGGGTTCGAGAATAGAATAGGGTAGGGTCCTGTCCTTCAGATTCAGATAAGAAAAGAGTTCCAAACCTTTATGCATGCACCCCCGTACAAGTGCTGCGTACAAGTTCCGGCCAGGATGATTGGGAAAGATCAAACCCATTTGAACCGCTCACATCACAGTAGTAGTAGCGTAAAGGCCCTAAGTCGGGGGGCGGCCATAACAGAAGTCTATTACTTTCACACCTCTCTCTCTCTAGATATCTATATCTAGAGAGAGAGAGATCCGCTGCGTGAGCAAAACCCGACTGTGCCTTACATGTGCTCTACAGGCCGCACTCCATCTTTCTTCCCAACGAGCCCATTTCTCTTTTGATTTGGAAGACGGGCGTTGCGTTCGGTTCGAAAGGCATGGTTTTCAGTATGTCTCCAGATAGGGCCCCCCACTAGTCCGGCTAGCTAGTGAGCGGTTGGAAGCAGGCCGGGCCCTACGGGCGGGCATCTCCCGCAACGCAAAGCAGCATTGTTCGCCACCACCCGAGAAGCAAAAGATTCGAGAGTCCAGGCTGAAAATACATGCATAGATAGTGGTCTAATGACAAGGCCGACGACGGAAGCTCGGGACGGAGCCGTATGATGCGGAAGTCTCACGTACGGTTCCCTGAGAAGGGAGTGGCTACCTACTGGAGCTTCGACCAACCACCACCGGTCAATTCCGCTTTGGGGCCACCCCTTACTCTACCATTATTATAGGGGTATGGGGTTCGAGACAAAGAAAGATCAAGGCAGCATATCAGTTTTTCCTTTATACTTTACTTGGATCTGTTTTTATGCTATTAGCTATTCTGTTGATTCTTCTCCAAACAGGAACCACCGATTTACAAATATCATTAACCACAGAATTTAGTGAGCGGCGCCAAATCTTTCTATGGATTGCTTCTTTCGCCTCTTTCGCCGTCAAAGTGCCTATGGTACCAGTTCATATTTGGTCACCCGAAGCTCATGTAGAGGCACCTACGGCAGGATCCGTCATCTTGGCAGGAATTCCTTTAAAATTGGGAACCTACGGGTTTTTAAGATTTTCAATACCCATGTTTCCCGAAGCGACACTTTGTTCCACTCCTTTCATTTATACTTTAAGCGCGATTGCTATAATATATACTTCCTCGACCACTTTAAGACAGATCGATCTTAAGAAGATCATTGCTTACTCCTCAGTAGCTCATATGAATCTGGTGACTATTGGTATGTTTAGTCGGGCGGCGGCCGTTAGGTCACCTATTTTGAGTTATGGACACACAAGGCCAAAACATGTGTGCCGGGCGTGCGACCCATCAACCTACTAGCAATGGGGGAGAAAACATAGCATGTCGCAACAAAAGCTTGATTCGAGGCGTCAGCAAAACACTGCCGTCTGTTCCAAAAACAAAAGCCCCTTAGCGCCCCGGGACGGGAGTGGGGGACGGCCCTACGCGCAGGCAACAGCAGCACCGGCTCTACGAAGTCAAAATCTAATCTTTCTGTTGGCATTCATTCGTGAATAAGAATTCAAGGGCGTGAAGCGAGCGCTTATAGCTGCTTCGCCTGCTTCTTATTATGGCGGCTATGTTGGCGTGGCGGAAATGAACGAAAAGCAATATGAACGTGCTATTTTCAAATCGATTGATAGATAGCCTGATCTGTTCTGATAGATCGAAAGAGATAGAGAGGGAATCTATCAAGAATCAGGGGAAATCTCCTATTTCTATCTATTGATGAGACAACTATCTATTCTTGATCCATCAGAAAGAAATCGATATGTATCTGATGGGGTCTACATCGTACGTAGAGCGCCCAAGCGCTTTTTAGGCCAGCTCAGTTCTATTATCCATCGGTCCAATGCACTGGGCTCATCTCATGGAGGGAAAAGCCAAAATGTAGTTGTCTTGTTCGCCGCCTCGACGCATTCCCTTCTCTCCCCGGCATCGTCCCACACAGAAAGAAAGAGCGCAGAGCCCCGGCCCGACCTCTAGGTCCGCTAACGTAAAGCGAGGAGTTGAGCCTGAACTGGCGAACCGAAGTCACTTTCGGAACCATACTTCCTACAGCTAACATGTGTCCAGTCCAGCGGGAAGGCGCAGCGCAAACGAACGTGAGCTGCTATACCGAATCCCACGCTGGCCATCGGGGACCGAGTGGTAAGGCCATGATCTGCAGGGGAACGGATCACTCATTCTTCCATTGGGGACAGGTACACGAACGACAACTCCAAACGTCACACATCCGCCGCCTACCTACCGTTTAGGTGGCACCAGCGAGATCCAGCTAAGGTAAGGAACTTCGTGTCGCGGCTGCTCCACTCCGCTGCGGTCTCATGAACTGAACTTCGTTGCCTTCCCGCGCGCGAAGCGAATGGGCGCTGTGCCGTGGGTCAGTTTCGGGGCGGGGAGCGAAGAGAGACCAGAAGAATGATTCATTTGGATCGACGAACTTTTTCAGCCCCAAAAAAACTAAGAATCAATGGAATGTCTGTCTATCCATGAACATCTATTCTATCTGTATATCTAGGCGATCTCTCTATACATATCCAAGTTTTTTATGGCATGATATGATCGCCTAGCCGTAGCCGCATATCAGCTGCGCTCAATAGCGGGATTTCTGTTGGATCAGATCTTTTGCTTTGACGGAAGCTTTTGGACCTAGCGAAAAGGACTCTATAAGCCTTCGCGCAAGCAAGCGCAAGAGAAAGCAAGCAAATGAAGGGAGGCATTACGGGCCGACTACAAGAAGCAAAGCTTCGTAGACTCGACAAGTCGCTTATAGAATGCCGACTACTAAGTGAAGACTTTCCACTTAATAAGGGAAGGGGGGAGGGAAGCGAAGCTTAGCGAGCTTTATAAGGTCGACCACTACATATAAGCCGCTGGCGGAGAAAGCTCTTCGAGCTTCCCTTCATTCGCTTCGCGGGAGCCGCACAGCACATAGCTGGAAGTCAGAGGGCCCATATTACCTGCCTAACCCTTCGCTCCGAGGGACCGTAGATCGGAAAGCGCCTTCTAAACCACCCCATTCATCCAAAAGAGAAGGGAAGGGGCCTATGTATTTGCATGACCCCTGCAGATTGAACCCTATCTACACCCGGAGCCAATCCCCTAGCGGTCCTGCCACCACGCCGCAGAACGGGAGCTGGTGTGGAACCTTTTCTTTCTAGCGTAAGAGCGGTAGAACGTAACAAAATATTACGGCCGCCTAACATAGGGGCCGGAGGTACGGTAAACTCGGCCAAAATATGACACCCGAAGGGCCCGGCACGCACAATCCTATCCGAGTCCGAGTTTACCCCTTGCACTTCGGACAGCCGTCCGTAGCATCATAAGGAGGACCCCCCTTTCGAGGTACAAAAAGAGTACGGTACATAGGAGGTTGGTCTTTCTCAACGTGGTGTATAGCACGAAAAACCTTTCGATACAAGATAGGGCCGTTCACATGAAAGAAAAAAATGAATCTTTTCTTCTCTTCTTTCTCTTTTTCCCTCGAGAAAGAGAAAGAGGGTCTTATGGAGGGAGGGGGGAGGGGAAAGGCTTGGGCCTACCTATCCCGATAGGACCCCATAAAGGAACGGAAGCTGTTGAGAGGTTCCATATTGCCGGGCCGAAGGGCAGCACTTCTGTACGTGATCGTAGTATGTCACGTCGTCTCGTCCCCGCTGCATCGAAGAGTACCTATGCACTATATTCCGGTTCACTGATAAGGAAGATAGAGTTGGGGTGGGGGTCTACGATGTGATACTAAAGTATGACCCGGAGAGATACATGCTAACTATGGGTAGGAAGCAGGAACCTTTATGTAAATAATTTCGGGGGGTTATAGATCTCTTATACTACCATCGATCGACAGAGCGGAACGACCAGAAAAAGAAGTGAAGTTAGAAAGCCGTATGATAGGTGGTAACTATCTTGTACGGTTCGGGGGGTAATCGGCGTACTCCAATCAGTGGGGGGAAATCTTTGGCTCTATCGAACATACAGGGAATTGGAGGTAGCATTCTACCGATGTCAAGTCATGGACTGGTTCCTTCAGCCCTTTTTCTATGTGTTGGTGTTCTATATGACCGACATAAGACTCGACTTGTTAGATATTACGGAGGTTCAGTGAGCACCATGCCGAATCTCCCTACCATTTTCTTCTCTTCCACTTTGGCCAATATGAGTTCACCTGGTACTAGCAGCTTTATCGGGGAATTTCTCATCTTAGTAGGAGCTTTCCAAAGAAATAGCTTAGTAGCCACATTAGCAGCGCTTGGGATGATTTTAGGCGCGGCGTATTCCCTTTGGCTATATAATCGTGTAGTTTCTGGGAATTTAAAACCCGATTTCCTCCATAAATTCTCCGATCCAAATGGCAGAGAAGTTTCTATATTTATACCTTTTATTGTTGGAGGGGCGACCGTCCATTAAACTACCAAAGAAAAAAGGGTAAACCAATGTGATCATGACATTGTAGGTGCTTGCGATGGGACGGATGCGACTTCCCTCAGTTGGTTTGGATGGCATAGCCCGTTGCAGAAGTCCCCCTTTTTTTATCCATTTCTTTAGTCTTTAGGGAGCCAAAGCTTTACTTTACTAAACTAAGAAAATAAGGCTCGCCCTTATAGCTTAGGGGGCGCTCACGTTTTTTGGCTGAGCCCTATCTTGCTGGGTGGGACCGAGAGAAAGAAAGGACGGGGGGCAACCATGCATGGTACTTCTCGACCGTGTCTCCGAGGGACAGTTGAACGAGCAACTCATGAATGCTGCCGGGTCGGACGAGCCAATAACTCGAACGCGTTCGGTCTGTTTTTTGAGCAAGAATCACAGCGTTACCTTATCTTCACCATGATACGGACTCCAAGTTCTTATGGCAGAGCACGAGGAGATTTATCATCAATATGATGATGGGAATGGAAACCAGAAGCACGACTGGGGTCTTCGTGGTCCAAGATAAGAAAACCATCAGTAACAGTAACGTAAGCATGAGACTCTTTGGTAGTACCGGTGAACCAGATGGCCGCGGTGATGGAATCTGGGACGGAGGACTTGTAGTATCTCTCTAGATCCGGCAAAAGCGAAAGACCCCCTAACATAATTCGAATGGAGGCTGACCGCTGAGCCCACTCTGGCCTCGCGGGGCGGGCCCCTGTGGTTGCGAGCTGGAGCTGCCATAGCTTATGGCTAGAGCAATGGGAGGGGCCCCGGCAGAGAGAAAAGTAAAGTAAGGATAACGAGCGCTCCGCCCGCCAAGCGGGCGGCAGGAGCAGCGAGCAAGTGCTTGGTAGGCCAACAGCCCAGTGAACCGGGCGGGGCACTCGACGAAAGGGGGGCACACTGAGCAAGTACGAGAAATTGGCCCCGCTCCGCTTTCTTAAAAGCAAGGACCACTACGGGAGGTCAAACCAAGGACCTATGGAAGTCGGGGCTCGCCCCCGGTCAATATTGGATCAAACAATAGGGGGCCGTAGCACTGACCTCTTTTTTTATTGATTCAATACAATAGGGGAAAAGATCGTAAAGTTCCCTACCGAGACAAACTCTCAACAGATCCTCCGCGCGCTGGGCATACCTCTTCCGTGCGTCTTTCTCGTGGCGGGAACAGAACAACAGGGAAAGACCCGGCCGACCGGCCTTTAAATAAAGCTCGAGGGCGAGCTTTATTTATTGTTGAGAGAATGGGGAGTGAATCGAAAGGCTTCCGTTTCCGTTCTTGGTTTGGGGGCTTTCGGGGCCCTCTCGATCTTTTTCGTAGTTGAGAAGGGGGAAGGAGTCTAAATCAATGGACATTAATGAACCATCATTGATGGACGTTGCACATGACACGATCAATTCGACTCAAGGTCCGGCGCTAATACTAATAGAAGTTGCTTACTCTCCTAGTAGCGAAGGAAAAGGGCAGGGCTTTTTTCGTAGTAATAGTGGGCGGGTCTCATGAGATCTATGCCGGCCGTCGGAATCAAAGGAAGGTCGAAGGACCATTCGATTCATTAAGGGGCATAGATCTAGGCCTATTTGTTCGGTCAATCATCAAAGGCAGGGGGGAACCACTATAGACGAGACCCCCCGGCCTCGATTCTTTTGCATAGTCCGGGGGCCGGCCGCAGCAGAGCAGCGGGGCATAGCGGCGCCCTCGCCTGGCGCCATTCCCGGACCTAGCAGCAGACGGGCGGGCCGTGCCTGAATTCAGACCGGACCAGACTCTTCTTTGTTTGAGCTGCTCCCACGCACGCAGACCGGAAGATCTCACTTGTCCTGGACTGGACAAGTACGTAGAGATCTTCGTGGGACCGTGGGGGGAGTCTCAATCGATCTTTTCTAGGATTCCTTATCACGCCACACATGGAGATCTTTCCATTGATAGATAAGAGGGCTCCCCCCTTGAACAGACTCAACAAGGTTAGGTTACTACCTGCCTCTACGGAAGAGGTGTACTTTGTACCGCTCGGAGGTCATATAGATCGGAACCCGGAGCGAGAAGAACGATAGCCTTACCCACAGCTACAACTACTGGCGCTTCAAAAGGCTTAGATTCTAAGGGCGCTACTGAAAGCCTTTTTTTAGGTCGTGTAATAGGGAGGTGTAAGCCCCGAAAGCCTTTGGTACTTCGGTAGGGCGAGCAGCCCTTAAACAAAAAAAAAAAGGTTTAGAACCCTTCCCCTATTTCTGCATTTCATTCTCTATTTGGCCCACTTCAAACAAAATGAGAAAAAAGGGCCCTTCCCCATAAGGCAATAGCATAGCTCTTTCTTTCCCCGGTCTCCGTTCGAAGGAAAGGCCTTCGCATTCCTAATCCGGTAGGGCCGGACGGCTTTGTTTGCCCCAGCTTGGCGAATCGCATCCCCGCGCAACGATATTGTTTGTGCGCCCCTTACCGTTCTCGCTCAGTGTTTGCAACGGCTGGGAAAGCAGTCGTAGAAGCGAAGCCTATCGCCACGCCGACCATCAAATACAAGATTGGGCCCTTCTCAAATCTTTGATGAAATGGCCCAGCTCAAAAAAGGAAGGTTATAGTACGCGATGCGTTCCATTTGTACGAATCGGGAACATACCACGCACGACCGGACGTATAGCCACTAAGAGCTGGCAGACCGGGCGCAGGTTCCAGATTCGAAAAGTCGAGTCTCGATCAGCCTAGTGCACCAACCACGTGGTACGACGGGCACTCAAAGACCTGGCGAATGATGGCCCACCCCACCCAAGAGCGCTTATGTCATAGGGGAACTCATGGCTGGAAACAATCCTTATGGTTTTGATATCCGGTAGGAATAATAAGAATCAAAGTCCAGGTTGGTTGGTGAGCCTAGTGATAGGAGACTATCTAGCTTGGTTCGGAGAGCACTTGTTGGGTTAAAGATTTTTTTGTTGCTAAATGTTACGGCCTAAATGCTGAACTATTGACCCTACTTGTTCGGATGGGTGTTCACCCCAAAGTGTTCCCGGACCGCATGCATACATCCGTAAGTAACTTAGTGCAACATGGCAAATTTAATTGAGAGGAATCAGCAAAGAAAAGAAAAACGGGTCAACATCAACATGTGTATTTGAGAGATTGCCCTCGGGCTGAGGAGTGTCCACATGAGTTCGTTGAGGTGTCTACACAGGCCTGTGGTCCTCTTTTATACTCTGTCGAGAGTTCGGATTGCTCCACCTAAGTAGAACGAAAAGAAGGAATTGGAAATTCAAAAAAGGGGGAGCCAGAAGCTTCGCTTCCGGTAGCTTGCTGACTCTCCTAGTTAGAAGAAGGCTCTTTGGCGGATTCTTTAGATCTGGATAGAGTCTCGCTCAGTAAAGAGAGTTGTAGATTCGTAAGATCATGATAGAGTCCCCTTACTCTATAGGGGCGCTAGCGCGCTACAACTAGCGGAGCAACCTGCGGAAAAAGGCTAGCGCGCTAGCCTATCACATCTTGAAGCTCCGCGCTCTAGAGCGTTTTTCAGCTGTCTGTCCCTCACTCGGTTCCGTACTCTGTACTCGCAAAAGAGTCTAGAATCGATTATTAGTAGGGGCCCGCTGCCTACAGTAGTTCGATTAGTTCCGTATCCTTTTCCCGACAGGCCGGGTTCCTGTAAGAAGACTACTACCATTTCTGAAGTCAGTGTTCCTGAACATCCTCCTAGGTAGGTTCTCGAAGTCCCTCATTGGCCTCAACCCGAGGGTTTTACGTGCTCCTCCTTCACCCCGCCAAGGGAATGACTCATCTCAGTAGGAGGGAAGACAAGGCTCTATACTCCACTCGAAATTGAATATCCTTGGCTAGCTGCGTCAGAGCTTGATTTCATGGCTTATAGGCCCGGGTCACCTTAGTCTCGGCTCGTTCGTTCCGTATACTCCACTCGCCCGTGTTGGCTTGATTCAATAGTATCCTACACTCGCAATGCAAAGAACTATGATTCAGCTGGGACCCGCCCTGAATGAAGGAAGGGCTCTTGTGTTATCTGGCGACGATCGGAGCGTTCTCTCGTTGCCTCGATCACTACAAGCAACCCAGCTGAAACATAGTCTACGGTTGCTTTTGCTAATGAAAAAGATGCCTGCCCCTTCCAGTTTTGAAGCAAGCTGTGTAAAAATCTAATCGAAGGCTCGTTTCCGGTAAATGGTATTAAGTACAATCCCTGCTGCCTTCGTCCACTCAGTAAGAGTGTTCTCAAATCCAAAGGAAGGTCTTACTCATAAAATACCACAGCACAGGAAAAGCTACTAGTAGATAGCTAGTAGTAGATCCTATTCCTTTCCTCAATTAGTGTATCATTGGAGGATAACAATCCCTTGTTTAAAGACCGAATGGACTAGAACAATAGAGCTGTTACTCATAGTAGTAGCCGCTGCTTGTTTGAGCGGACTTGCTTATCTTGTTCCACAGTCCTACAATCAGGAAAGGACAGGAAGGGCCCTGCTTCGAGAATTCAGATACCTCATCCTACCCCCTGTGGATACTTTTTCCTTTTTAGTTAGTTCTTTTCATTTATTTGATTTGCATCCTTACTGTATGAGGGGCGAAGCGAGATAAGAGTAGGAAGTCTCACTCTGTTCCTTACTATCTTACCTCCGTCCTCTTCCTTCTCTAAGAGAGATGCCTGACTTTCCTAAAGTAAGGAGTGGCTTCCTTAGAGAGGTTAAGAAGTCTTTAATACGAGAGTGATAGGGCTTATACTCCCTCTTTTAGACCACAAGAGCAGCAACCTATCTTCCTTTATATGCTTTGCCGCTTCTGCTGTGTAGAATTTATTGGATATAGAGAGGAGTGTGAAAGTAAGCCAAGGAAGAATTCTAACTCCTCTTACAGCTCTAAGATAGATAGATAGGTAAATGCCTGCCTCTCCTAAAGTAAGGTTTTTATTACTTAAGAATGTCTTCTAAAAGTAGGCTTTCCAAAGCTCTCCATAAGCAGTTAAAGATCAGACATGTTCAACAAGGGTATCTGGTGTGAAAAGGTAATCTGGCTCCTCTCCCTGATCCTAGAGGAGAGTGAAAGCCCAATTGGTTTGGCCCCTATGTAGTCCAAGACTTTTAGCCAGGAGAGGGCATCTGAGGAGAGAACAAGAGCTTCAACCGATTCAACGAGATATGCGTTGCCTCTTGGAGCTCTTAGTTCTTTATTTCCTGACTTTCCTCTATCGTACTATCAATCTCTCTACCTGTTTCCATCTTCCTGTTGTTCAAGACGGACTTAGGTTTATAACAAGCTTATCGAGCTAAGCGAATGTAGGCTGGTCGTAGATCACCTTCTTTTAACCTTGTTTCAGGCAATCCAATCTCTCAAGAAGTACATCTTACAACCGCTTTACCGATCAGAGTGGAAGCGGGAAAATAGATTCTTTTTGAAGATCAAGAGTTAGAAAGGTAAAGGCCTTACTCTATTCCTTCCTAAAATCAGGAATAGCGGCCTTATCGAAACCTAGGAATGAAAACCTTGCTTGGGGCTTGGCTTCCTGGCTCTAAATCAATCGAAGCAAGAAGATAGAAGGCAGGACTCTAAGACTCATAATACCTACCTATTACCTTTACTTACCACATGAAGGATCCATCTAAAAGGAAAAGGGCTAACTACTATACGGACTAGACTAACTAAGGCCTGCCATCCAGAGAGATAGAAAGAGAAAGGACTCACTCAAGGAAGCCACATACTTACCCAAATGCCTCCATCTATCCTCAGCTATTCACTAACAGCCAGCTTGCCTTAATAGAACAACCAGATAGCTCAATAGAATCCAGTATGTTCCGTCCTTCTTTCTCTTCTAGAAATAGAAACTGCCAGTAAGAGCAAAGAGAGAACCAGAAGAGGGGAACTCATGAAGCTATAGAAAGGCTAGTTGAAAGCCTTAAGAGAGGCACACGCACAGAAGAAGAAGATGCCCCGAATGCCCTGTTTTCAGGAATTGAATGCGCTGTGGCACTTTCGGAATAGTTAATCCGATCAAGAGTAAGGGAAGGAAGGATTCATAGATGGACAGAATATTCTTTAAATAGGGCAAGAAGAAGCTCTTTGGTTGTTGTGCTAGCATAAGCTGTAACAGACTCCGCTGCTATTGAATGCCCTGCTAGTCTTAGTGCTACAGAAGTAGCTGCAACGGAGCGCGTTGAAGGTGATGAAAAGGATCTCTTCGCTAAAGACTAGCTCCCTAGCTTCCTGAAAAGAGAGGATTCGGTGTCAAAGATTAGCATCCCATTCTCAACAGCAAGATAAGTGAGAGCATTTGTTGCATCTATTAAGTCAAAGCTAAGAGACAATTCGGGTTGATACGAGACCTTCGCCCTCAACTAGTCTTCTTTTTGGGAGATTAGGTGCCTAGCCTCAGATGGAGCAAAGAATACTTCGGTAAAACAATATGAGATGAGTGTTTGTTCTGCTTTCACTAAGGGGCAGACTAGCGGAATAAACGCTTAGAGGAATAAAAGCAGTGGGACTTCTTACTTTACTTGAAGCGGGTGGCATGGATTTCTTTAAAGGAGCTGCTTTTAAGCCACCTCCTCGAAGAAGTGAAGAAGAAGGGGTCGTATATATAAGGCTTGTGCAAGCAAGTGACACTTTACTTCAAGCGAATAGTGCTGCCTCACTTTCTTTAGCTAGGCTGAGAAGCCGATTTCCGGCCATATACTATTTCCTTCTCATCGAAAGATGCCTAAGACCTTCGCACCAAAATTCTTATACCTGCTCCTCGATGCGGAATAAAGGCTGGTGCTCTAAGGGGAGATGGACAAAAATCCCGAGGGGCGAAGCGAAAGAATCAAATAGTGACGACTGGGCAAGGCATGGCGAGGAACTGATTGACCTAAGGCGAGGAATTATTAAGGGAACGTGCCACCTAGGTCTCGTCTTGTAAGCCCTTATAGAGGAAGATGAATGTGCTGCTGATTCTTCTTACTCCCGCTCGTGCCTCCCCGGTCCCGTATGGGGAGTCCCTTCGCTCGCCTAAGGGTTAGTTAAGAGTTTTGGCTTCTAGGGCAATAAGGCATTGAAAGCGCTCGCCTTCGGCTCCCTACTCAGGAATTAGCCTAACGGCAGAGCTCTTGCTGCACTCAACTAATAATTGTTATGATGATAGTATATATAAGGTAAGGCAGGAATAAGACCGAAGCGGATAAGCTCCTGCTAAGCTCAACTCAAAAGGGCTCCACAAGCGCGATAGAGGAGTACTTAACGTGCGTTGAGCGAGCAGCCTTCTATTCGACCACGTGAACGCGGTTTATCCGTAGTAAAGTAAAAGACTGCTCCTGCTGCGAAGTTTACCACTCTGCTAACGCTATGTGATCCGGTCAAGGCGAATCGAATGGTCTTTTTCCACTTGACAATCCCTTTCCATATCATTATATAGGCATATATAGGATTCACGACTAACGACGCCCTGTGTACTGTAAGCAAGTTACTCCACCAAAGGCATCCCCAGAAGCATAAGCTAGTTATATGCAAATGACAGCCAAGGAAGGAATCGGGTCGGGAAAGAAGACTGGAACATCGGTTCCAGATCATTACGAATCCTAAGCCAACTGAGTTATCTCGTTTGGTGTGGGCATCAGTTGAAGTTTCAGTTGTTGTAAATTATCTATGAGAAAGGTATTCTTATGGGAACTTATCAATAAAGTGACCCCTTTTGGAAAGACTTAGGCTCAATCGCAGCTTAACAGGCTCGCTCGCTGCATCCTTCTTCTTTTAAGAGTTCTTTCGAAGCCCCTTTCTAGCACCTTCTTTTTCGTTGATAATGGTTTCAGGTTTTGAATGGATGTCCCAATTGGGTGAATTCTTAAACCGAGATGGATTCTTGCCCCAAAAAGAAGAAAAAGGCTTGGTAGCAAAATTTTCCAAGGAGCAACTTCCTTATTAGGAGGTTCCCCTATTGATATTGAATCACTCTCAAACAGGGCTGGCGGGTAGGTACAGAAAGACTAATCCAATCTTTTAATTCAACAATAAGTACCACCAGTTTGATAGAATGCGATTCCGAGTGATAAGACGTAGGATAGAAGGTATAGGATGGAACCGAATCGAGCCTACGGGGAAGTTGCTGCTTAGAATGCCAAACCAAATGAAGAAGCAAGCAAGACTTTCTTTTCTTGTAGTCGGGGAAAGAATCCGGGGGTTGATGCTGACCCAATTCTTCCATTCCAGAGCCCAGAGGAAGAAGAAATAACATTCCATGCTGCGAGGCATCGCTGAGAACATCGCCTGTTGTACAGTTGCTTTAGCCTAGGAGCCAACCTAGCTAAGGCAATATCCCAAAGTAGGGGCAGCTAACTGTGTAGATAGATGCTCTTTCCTCTTGCGGGAAAGCTATTCCTTGAGTTGAGATACTACTGCTTAGATTAGATGGTTAGCTTAGTAGATGCTTTCTTGTAGCTCTACCATTTAAAAAGCACTTCTCTTGCGTTCTTGAGTTCGTTTTTTGTCTTGTAGCTACTACCAATATGCTATGCAAGTGGTAGAAGTGATGCTATTAATTCAGTGCTAAGCACTCAGCGCGCTCAGGGCTTGGAAGACTCTTCGCTAGCGGGGCAGCTATTACAGAGGAAGAATAAGAGGGAGGGGTACCAAGGAGACAAAGACAACTATGTAAGGCTTAGACCTTGCGTATACTGCTTCTCCTTTGGGTAGCTTTCTCTTCAAGCACTCCTTCTTGAAAGAAAACAACTCAAAAGAGTCTTCCCATTCAAGCACTACTTGTAGCTCCCTATCCCTACAACTACTAAACGCTATGAAAGTCATATAACTGCTCTATAGCTAGAAAGCGTTCTCCTCCTATACTCTATTATATAGAAAGTAGCTAGAAAAGCCATACAACTGCTATGCCTGCAATGAACCTGCTATGAAAACGATACACCTGCTCTACTGACCTGTGGCTCTACCATTTGTAGAGAAGAAAGAAGTCACAACACAAAGGAAAGCTTAAAAGAACAACTACAACATAAGGTGTTGCTAAGAGACAATACAAAGGAATACAGCAGTTATTCCAGTAACACACCAGCTATGCTATGAAAGTGGATGTATAGGCCTCCTATCCCATACCCAATCCAAGAGAGCATCCTAGTGGGCCTGTTTGTTGGCGGTGAAGCAAGCAAACGTCTCATTTTGTTCATTGCGAGGTTCAGAAAGGGAGCCAATCCGCGGAGTCATTTTTTTCTATGAATTGGATATTTCATTTAGGTAATGCCAAGGTTGATTCACCGAACGGAAGGAAAAGGGTGCTAAAAGCCCCAATTGTCTATGTCTACGGGTCAATCAAAACCTTTTGAGGTTGAGAGAGAAGGACAAGAAACTTCGATTCCGTTCAAGTTTTCGGCAGGTTGGAAAAAAAAAAGTAGACTACGATATATGGGAGTGTTCTTTTTCCTCTGACGAGCAGGATGTTCTTCGATCCCTATCCTCTTAGCCGCTTAGATCAATACCTACTGCCCCCGATGTGCAATCCCCAGTTTCTAGAAATGCCTACTCTCTTTTTTCACCCGGAGACAGAGCCTCTTCTTGAAGACCCTTCCTAAGACAAGCTTACCTAATCGATTGAAACCTGTATTTTCTAGTTGAGCTATCTCACAATCTTCCTCTTTATAGCCCATACTTTATCGCATCCCAGCGCTTCTCGCCATATTCCGATTCTTATGCGGGCTCTTTCTTGCTCTTTCCTAAATAGATCGAGCAGTATATCACCCATACCCTGAGGAAGGCACGGGAGCACCCCCCAATGAGATATTGGGCTTTCCTCACTTCTTCGTAGTGAGTGATTAGGCTTGACTTAGTTGATTCGGATTCCGTTTTCTAAGAAATAGTATAGTGCTCGCTTTTCAAGAGCAACAATCCCATTTTCTTCTTTCTATTTACCAAAATATGACCTCAAACTCGTGATCTCGTTAAAACGCCTATTTTCATGCTTTTTAAGGGCAGTTAATTGACCCCGCCTCCAACATTGAAATGGATTTCGTAGTCAAAAACTCGGCCTTAGAGAAGTTGTATTGACTTACAACATTCACATTTCCTTTCTCTACTGAGCCTGCTAGCTACTTGGAGGGAGGAAACTACAATCTATAATCTGTTCGAATCTAGCCTAATCTATTCTTAACTTCAGTAAAAGAGATAGAGAGATATATTACCATTCCCTTCTGTCCTTAGCTATTCGACTAGCAACCAGATAGAATACAGTCTTTTACGTCCTAATCCATTCTTACCTTCCCTCTTAGAACCTTTAGGAAACCTGGGAAGCCATTAAAAGAAAGCACTTGGAAGCCAGCAAGAGAGAACTCAGGGGGAGAGAAGCGGTGAGTCCTTACTCAACTACCAGTAAGTTAAGGAAATGAAGCTACATCCTAAGAGCAGGAGATTCTATCTATCCTACATGCCCTTAGCCACCTGTCTTTAGCATCCGGACGATCTAATTGGTTCTTCTTTATCCTATCTTGATATAAACATACAGGAGTGACATCCAACTACAAAGAACAAGAGCAAGAAAGAAGAGGACATCCAATTAGTTCTATTCTGTCCTTATATGAGATTACCTTCAAGCAAGACAACCAGAAGAAATTCCTCCTTCTAAGGCAATCTATCTTATTATAACCCTTAGGAACAGCCATGAAAGCTAGATGGCTACCTTATCTTATATTATAGAGCTCTCAGGCAAGGAAAGGAGAAAGAATTTCTCTCATCGCTAGCTAACTGCCACTCATCCATTCCCTTCTGTACTTCTATTCTATAGCTATCACTTGATAAATAGAAGAGGGTCTCATTAGTTCTATCTTCATATAAACCTATAGGAGCTACAGGACGATAGGACGATGTCAGAGAATAGTCCGCTTAGAACTCAAAGAAAAGTCAAAGGTAATTACACGAACTCAATACCAATAGAAGAGAGGATGCTATGACTTATCCTAGCTACCCATTCCTTTCCTTACTACATGAGGGAGGAAGCTAAGAGCAAGAAGGCTAAGTCCTAACAAGAAGATCTCTCGCTTCGACTGCCTTGGGGGAAGCCCACAAAGAACCATGCCAATAGATAGAGGAAGAGGGGAAGACTTGAGAGATATAAAAGAGTATGTTCTATCCTAGCTTGATATAAACTTCAGGAAAAGAGAGCTAACAGCTAATTAGTTCTTATCTAGCCTAATACATTCTTACCTGCAAGAAATAGAGATAACAACAAGGAAGACTTACTACACGTGCTTAACACAGGAGAGTCGAAGAACTACCACTCGTAAGGAACATCAGAAAGGCAGGAAAGGAGAAAGACCTCCTACGCTCTTATTAGGTATAAAACGAAGAAGTGACGCTCCTACCTCTAGATAGGAGGGACTGCGCTGCACTAGCCTTATTACACTACCAGCACAGTAAGGAAGGGAATGGGTCTTCTGTCCTCTGGTCTCGGGCATCCGGAATCAGTATCGTTAATTGGCAATTTCCCTCTTCCCCTTACCAGAAGCAGAAGATGAATTTACAGGAAAGAAGAGAGCTACTAGCAAGAAAGAGATAGACCATTTCCTCGACCAAAAGAAGTATTAGTACAGCTCGCTATAGATACACTTTTAAATCATACTACAGAAGAGAAGCGGCAGATCGAATTCCTCCCTTTCGATGCCGAGCTTTCAAGTAGCGTTTGGAATGGCAGGATTCGATCCATCATTTCCTATTTCTTTCCCTCTTTCTATAGAGATCTAACTAAAAGGTTCAGCAAGAGCCGGAGAAGCATAACTTATCCTTCCGGGTCATAAGCTGGGTATTTGGTCGATCGCCTCACTGCATTTCCACAGAATGGATTTGAAGATAGATATGGTGAAGATCTGTTTAGTGGCCTTTTTTCCCCAGCATCATAAGTTGGTAGATAAGAGAGGTCCCTAGAAGGAGATCTTTCGCCAGAACTCCTGGAGGGTGCTTCAAAAACAGTAGCTGCACTTGGATAGAGAGAATTCGACCCGCCCCAGCATCCCCTACAATCAAGCTCCTATCCATCCGATTCGGTCTCTATACGTATCCCTCTTTTCGTGCTATGTTCTAGTTACGTCATGAGCTCTAGTAAGTATCTCGTGTTTGCTAGTTTCAAGTCTCAGACGTTAGTCTTTAGTCTAGTATCTAAAACCTGCTTTTCTTTTCTCGCTTCCGCTCCCGTACAGGAACGGGATCTTAGGGTAGGCACAGGTGATAGGAACTAGTTTGAGGTACAGGTTCTCCCCGTGCTGGTACTAGAAAAGGTACTAGTTCAAGTAGTAGGTTTGGTTACAGGAATTAGGTTGGTTATAGGAAACAGTCTCTAGTAGTGGAGTTTCAAGCTCCTGTTTGTTTCGTTGCCTATCCTTATCTAATAGGTAATATGATATCTATCATCACATCACAAAACAATTGCTAAAAAGGGCACACTTTTTTAGTGCTTGAGCCTGAGTATCAAATAGGGTTCTCCTCCCCGGCACTGGATCAGTAACTAAGCGAGTGTGCAACTATCAAACCCTCCGTTTTTCGATTCGGTGTGTCTTCAACAGGCCAACTAATCTATAGTTTATAAACTACTAATCTACTAAACAACTATTAGACAATCAGTTCCTCCCCGCTTTGAATCTAAAGCTAATACTCCGATAAGACTGACAGAAACTTTCGGTTTATTGCTTACGGTCCATAAAAGATTAGGTTAAGGTACCTACTTGTATTTACCAGAAAAACGTACCTACTTGTATTTTTCGTAAAAAGGTAACTACTTGTATTTCTGATATTTATATAGCAACTCAATCTTTAAGACCTGGGGTAGCCACCTTGAAGACCAAATATGGGATAGGAACAAAAAGGTAACTACCAAAAGACACGAGACTGCTACACTCGGTTGTTAAGGCGATTAGACCAGTTGAAAGGCTTTGTTCCATTTGTTTTGGAGAAGAATCAAGTACATGTTATAACGCGGGGACGCGCGCATAAACTT